TACGTGCTATTCTGCTTACTATACCAGCAGATGTAGCATTATAAACTGTATTGTTACTCTTGCTACCATCAGGATAAATCTGACCCCTTCCCCTGTTCCCACCTACATATATGGGATATTTTAAGAAGTGAACGTCTTTTTTCGTAGCAGGGTCGGGGGAAAGAATAGGAAATACGATTTCACTATATTTCTGACCGGGAACAGGACCTATCACAAGAATATTTCTTTTATTAGGACGATAAAACTGAAAAGAAAGATTGCCCATCTTTTCTTTCATTTCGGGAGAAATACGATCGGGGGGGGCTAATTCGAATCCCTCAGGTAAAATAAGAACAGCTCCTACATTCAAAGCTCCCTTTTTACCATTAGCAAGAACTTGTTTAAGTTGCATATCATAAGGAATTCGAACAACTGCTTCAAATACAGTATCAGGAAGCACAGCTTGCGGAACTTCAATATCCACGGGCTTATTAGCTAAATGGCAATTGGCACATACAATTCGCCCAGTTGCTTCTCGTGGATTTTCATAACCCTGCTGCGCAAAAATGGGATATGCATTTGAAATAGATGCTCGAGTTATTGCATATATCATGATCGATACATAAATGGATCGAGTCATCTGTTCTTTTACCCAAGAAAAAGTCTTTCTATTTTGCATGGTCCAATCATTGATCCCCGGAATTTCTACAATAAATTGGATAGGTAACTAGTAGAATTCCCTATCCACAAGTTTGCCATTGTATTGATTGTACTGAAAGAATTGTACTGGTGGAATATAGTATGAATACCTTGAATTGAAAAGGTAGAAGTATAAAGAATAAGTAAGATGAAAAATGATTTATTTATACATGAAGAAAGATTCTGATTTGATTGATATCAAAAGATCTAATGAATTATTCATTCATTGAATGATAAATTACTACAAGCGAAGGAGATACACGATTTAAAAAATGGAAGATCCAATATTTCACAATTGTATCTAGAATCACTGGAAAAGTGGAAACAAGACCAGATATAATCTGATCATTCTGAGCCAATCCAAAATCGTTGTAGATCGAACCAATCATTAGTTCCCAACCATGGGTCGAGTGAAATCCGATCCATAAATCAGTAACTAAAAGAATCGAAAAAGCTTTGATTGTATCACTTAAGTTATAGAGAAATTCCTGAATCCAAGAATTTAGAATGAAAAGTTCTTCATTACCCAGAAAAAAATAACCACTTAGAATAGCGAAACAGATTAGATTTGTAGAGAAATGCAAAATGATATGGAAATGAGATTCATTGTGTCTTTGGACCAATTGTATTGTTTCCTTGTGCATTCCTATACGAAGCCTTTGCATATGTGTCTCCGAGTACTCCTTTATCATCTCGTCCAACAGGAATAGTTCTTCTAATTCCATAAATTTTTCTAGAACATTTTTCTCTTGAATATCATTCAAAAGGATTTCGGATTGCCTGGTATTCCACCAATTAAGAACCCAAGTTTCTAGACATTTCTTAAATGAGAGAGAAACCCACCAGGGCAAAAAGAGTATAGACACAAGATATGGGAGGGAAGCCAATGCTTTCTTTTTTTTCATTCTGTTTCCGTGATGTGAATTGTTAATGAACCTGTTTCATTCGTCGATTCTATCTGAGATTTCTATGAAGCACGAATTATAGAAAAAGAGCCTATAACTCTAACAAGAACAAGGTATCAAACCTATGGTTCTTTTCCTATTTTTGTTTTTGTGTAAGAATTGAGTCTTTGGATCTAGAATAGAACATAGAAGAAGGGCCCTTTTCGAATGAAAAAAAAAAAGAAGTAAATATTCTTTCCATATTCCAGAGATCTCAATTAGGCAAATTGTAACCAATTTCCTCTTCATTTCTTCCTTTCGATGAAGACTCGAAAACCCATTTGAACTAACGAATATAATTTGGCTTTAAAGACGAAACCTACCGGATCCTTTAATTCTTTTCTTTCTATTTCGAAAGATTTCACTGTCTAACCGCAGCGCGGGGATAGGGTATCAATTCAAAGGCCTAAAAAGAGGAATTCTGTTTTACGAAAAGAAATGTTAGGATATTTTATGAATCTATACTTATTAGACTCTTTTATTTTTACTAGTATAAAGAATGAAGCTGGACGCCATGTGTATACAAAATAGTTTTTGTGTATAAATAGTTTCTATTCTCCTTAATCTATTTTCTTTCATTAGTTCTATTATATTTTATATTTTCTTAGTCCATATACGTCCTCCTGCTTTTGAGATGTATTTAGTTCCTTCTCTCATGCTGAGATTTCTTCTTCAGTTCATTTCAAAATACTTCAATGGGTACGCGCAAGAAATAGGCCAATTCGGCAGCTTTTTGTTCAATTTCTCGTGGAGTCAAATTCTCATCAGTACGGGTCAAGGGAATGGCTCCTTGGCCCCTGATTTCCATATAAAGGACACGGCGAGGAAAAAGACCCTCTCTCACCTCCATTCTGATTGATTGGATATCTTTCAGAAAGAAACGAAGGAAGATACGACGATTTCTTCCAGGAAATCCCCAACGAAAAAGGGACATTATCCCTTCTTTTCTATCAAATCGGTCATAACCACTACCTACATTCCATGAAATTGTGCACCACAAATAAGAACTAATGAATAGACCTGCAATCCCATAGAAAGACATCACGATCCCTTGTGGGAAAAAAAGAATTTGCTGAGACGGAAATACGGATATCAGATTTTTACCAAGATAACTGGAAGTTCCAACCACTAAGAATCCTAATGAACCTAAAAAAAGGATACAGGCCCAGCAAAAATTACTTGTTTTTCGAGACCCCGTTATAAGTTCTATCCATATATGTTCTGATCGCCAGTTCATACTATACTAGATCCAGTTGCATTCGATTGGAATTGAGAGAATAACTCAAATGGATTTGACTCGATTTTTATTGCTTGATCCCGAAGTAACTTTAATCAACTAGCAGCATTCCGACGGGAACCTTTAGGAATAATTGGTTAGATACATTGAGTTTCTATTTCAAATATTTTTCAAAAAAGATTTTCTGATGATCATTTTGAATTGAATCATTTAATTGATTAAGCTATAATCGCATATACACGCATTAATGCGTATATTATGCATCGGCATACATAAAAAAACAACTCTTTGTGAAAGGCCACATATCATATATCCTACCATATTACATTAAAAGAGTATCTGTATGATGATCCAGTGTTGAAAGAGATTGATGAGATTTGGTCCCATCGTATTTAAACAATCTTATTTCTTTGGACATAAAGAGATAAAGAAGCCATTGCGATTGCCGGAAAGACTAGGCCCACTAAAGGAACAAAAATAGAGGGAAAGTTCAAATCTATCATAGAATGGGTACCTCGATTTCATATTTGTACCTATTATAATTCTAAATTATAATTATAAAGATATCTTATGATAAGTCTATCTATTAGAAAGAATATTAAGATAATCTTAATATGAAGTATTTCAGAATAAATAACGAATGTAGAACTAAATGAAGTGTACCTATTCCTCTTTATACACGAATATGTATGAGAATCCGCTTTCAGAAATTGGATTCTTCTTCTCCCATCCTTATCTTCATCGTCTTTCTATCTTTCCTTTCAAAACACCTTTTTTGTTTTGAAAGGAAAGATAGAAAAGAGTTTCTTATGAGTTCCCGACTTTAACCAATCTTATTCAACAAAAAGGGATTCCTAGTGAAAAACGGGGGTTCTCGCTAAATAGAAAGAACTTCTATATTCTTCTTATTTGTTATTTGAATATTTCTATTTTCTTTGAGATTTCTTCTTTCTTTTTATTTCATATTTTCTTTTTCTTTCCCGGATTTCTCGGAAGGAGAAAGAAATTCTTTTTTATCTTGTCGATAGAGGGATGCTTATTCCTAATCAGGAAGAGAGGTAGAATAAAAAAAGGATCCGGGGCAAAAAGTCATTATCCAAAACTTTTGACTCTTACTACACTTATAACTGATGTACCCAAAGAAAACACCATCTTCTTAGTTTTGTTTTTTTCATTAGTTTCATTAGAATGAACTAAATGCTTATTCGCTACAAAGAAAAATAACTGAAGCTAGTGCTATACTTCCATTTGAAAATGAAGAATTTCAATCTTTTTTAAAATCTTTTTTTAATCTTGATTCAAGGGAAGGAAACCATGTAGCTGAAATAACTCATTCATAACACCTTTTAAAGGATTACGTGGTACAATTGGGTCGAATAAGCCCTTAAGGAATAAATACTCAGCCGCTTGTGAACCGTCGGGTACTGTCTTTTTCAATGTTTGTTCAATTACTCTTTTACCCGCAAAAGCAATGTAGGCATTAGGTTCAGCAATAATGATATCTCCCAACATACCAAAACTTGCTGTAACTCCGCCAGTTGTAGGAGATGTAAGGATTGATACATAGAATAACTTCTTCTTTGATTGATAATCATATGAAGCAGAAGATATTTTAGCCATTTGCATCAAGCTCAAACTCCCTTCTTGCATGCGTGCTCCTCCAGAAGCACACACAATAATGACAGGTAGAGATCGATTAGTAGCATACTCGATCAAACGGGTGATTTTCTCACCTACTACAGATCCCATACTACCTCCCATAAACTGAAAATCCATAACTCCAATTGCTATGGGAATACTCTTTAATTGACCTACGCCCGTTTGAACAGCTTCAGTTAAACCCGTTTTTCTTTGATAAAAAGAGATGCGATCTATATAAGGTTCCTCCTCTGAATGAAATTCAATGGGGTCCATAGAGACCATATCTTCATCCATAGGCTCCCAAGTGCCAGGATCAATAAAGAGTTCAATTCTATCTGAACTACTCATTTTCAAATGATATCCGCAGTGTTCACAAATATTCATTTTTGAACTAAAAGATTTTTTATAATTTAATCCATAACAATTCTCACATTGAACCCATAACTGCTTGTATTTTGTATTTCTATCTAAATCATTAGATCTTTCTCTTATATTGAAAGAACTGCTACTAGTTTTGATACTAGAATTTCCACTTTCAATACTACTTATACTTTCCGTACAAATGAAACTAGAAATGTAACTGTCGATACCACTGTAAATGTCACTCTTAAGACTGATTTCAAAACGAAGATAACTATCAATGCAACTATTAATGTGATTATTCCAATTAGATTGAGTATCATACATGGAATAATAATAATAATAGTAGTAATTACTACTATTAGATCCACTATTCAAATAACTAGGAAAAAGAATCTTTAGTTCACTCAAAGAAGAACTAGCATTGTAAATATCAAAAATATGATTTTCAATATCAAAATATACAGAAGAAGTGTCAACATTACTATTTCTAACTAAAAAATTATGATCAGAGATCAAACTCAAAAAATTCCTGCTATCAATATCAAATAAATAATTCATATTACTGAAACTAAAACTGTGCCAACTAGTAATCTTTTTCTCCGCATCATTTAGAATAGTTTCTTCACTTCCGCTGGTATGTACAAGAACATCAAGACTATTCATTGATTTACTTAGTACACACCTAAGTTCTAACTTCTTGTTAGACAACATCGAATTGAACCAACATTTTTCCATAGATTCTTTCCGTCCCCTATATTTACGAAAACCTAATACTAATAGATGAATTAGATGAATAGTCATTCGATGAATAAAAAATCATTTGACTATTTCTTTTTTCTTTCTTTTTCTTTCTCATCAGAATTCAAATGAAGCATATGATTATGATCCAATCATTCAGATTGTTAATGAAAAACGAGCGAGTCTTGAAAAGATCTCCTTTTGAGGAATCTTTTGAATCATTTCAATATTATGATAGAATTTTTTCCTCAAAAAAAGATATATAAAGACAGGTTTCTCTCATGTAAAACTTTCAATTCTCATCAAAAAGATACATAGTTGTTTCTTCCCATAAATTCAAAATGAATTCTCGTCTCGTAGAATCTCGTGTCATATAGTCAAATAAGAAAATGAGTTTCTATTACAACAGGGAACGAAAAAGACAATATACAGGATAGGGGTAGAAGGGATCCTTCCCTTGGCTTGATCTATGGCCTGAAACTAAGGAATATAAAATGATCCACCAATCCAATCTCAAGGATCCATAATTCAGCCTATGGATCCAACAATAAAGAATAGAATAGATAAGTTGTTTAGTCTTCCTTCGATCTTATCTTCTTATGTTTATATTTTGTATATTTGTATATCTATCGTAAGGTCTGTACATAGAAAAGATATATGCAAATACACAAAGACCCTCATAGTTCATAGTATTATAGGATTAGTATTATAGGATTAGTATAAGATGTCTTTCTTTTTCTTCGGCCCAATCTTTCTTTTTTTGAGGAAAAGAAAGATTGGGCCAAGTTTCATTGCAATCAATTAGGAGAACAAACAGGAATTGCTAAATTATACGCGCTTATTTTGTCTCTTTATCTAGCTTATCCACCTTATCCACTGGTTCGAACTCGAATGTGATCTCTTTCCATACTTCACAAGCAGCGGCTAGCTCAGGACTCCATTTGGCAGCTTCACGAATAATATCATTACCTTCACGAGCAAGATCACGTCCCTCATTACGAGCTTGTACACATGCTTCTAAAGACACCCGATTAGCTACTGCACCGGGTGCATTTCCCCAAGGGTGCCCTAAAGTTCCTCCACCAAACTGTAGTACGGAATCATCCCCAAAGATTTCGGTTAGGGCAGGCATATGCCAAACATGAATACCCCCTGAAGCCACGGGCAGAACACCTGGCATAGAGACCCAGTCTTGAGTGAAAAAAATACCACGACTTCGATCTTTTTCAATAAAATCATCACGTAACAAATCAACAAAACCCAAAGTCATCTCACGTTCCCCTTCCAGTTTACCCACTACTGTACCAGCGTGAATATGATCTCCGCCAGACATACGTAATGCTTTAGCTAGTACACGAAAATGCATACCATGATTTTTCTGTCTATCAATAACTGCATGCATTGCGCGATGGATGTGAAGAAGTAGACCATTGTCGCGGCAATAATGAGCCAGGCTAGTATTTGCGGTGAACCCCCCAGTTAAGTAGTCATGCATTACGATAGGAACTCCCAATTCTCTGGCAAATACCGCTCTTTTGATCATTTCTTCACATGTACCCGCAGTTGCATTCAAGTAATGTCCTTTAATTTCACCCGTTTCGGCTTGCGCTTTAAAGATTGCTTCGGCACAAAATAAGAAACGATCTCTCCAACGCATAAATGGTTGTGAATTTACGTTTTCATCATCCTTAGTAAAATCAAGTCCACCCCGTAGACATTCATAAACCGCTCTACCGTAGTTTTTTGCGGATAATCCCAATTTTGGTTTAATAGTACATCCCAATAGGGGACGACCATACTTGTTCAATTTATCTCTTTCAACTTGGATGCCATGAGGCGGACCTTGGAAAGTTTTGGAATAAGAAGTAGGAATTCGCAGATCTTCCAGACGTAGAGCTC